TTTAGTGTCATGTCTTCTTTGTTATATCTCCCCTTATCTTACGAAAAATATAAAACTCCAGAGTATGTCTTTCCACGGGTCGAAGCAAGAAAAAAGCATTTGGAATTTTTTCTATCTTTTTCTGTTAGAATTATAAAATTCTAAAACGATTGAATTTCCTATTTTTTTTCTTTAAATTTAATACAATATGAAAAAAAATAAAAGAAGGATACTGGAAATAAAAGTATTTTTCCCGTATCCATTCTCCACGACGCGGTCGGAACAAAAATATCGGATACAGTAATACAGTAATATATAAATGTTTGGTACATTAAGCTGCGATCTGATAGATATACATCTAAATAGATAAATCTTACTATAAATCTTATCTAGATAGAAATGAACCTTGATAAAGATAAAAGTCTGTAATCAAAGAAGGGCTCTTATGTTGTGACTTGGAATAAAAGTTTATCTATGGAGGAACGAAATAACTATTTCTTCCTATGGAATATCTAGGAACAATAAGATTGAATTGGAAATATCGACAAATTCTTGCGGAGCCAAAAAAATAAAAAAGAAAAAGGGGTTAACTTGTTCCAATTTTGTCTCTCTATCGAATTTTAATATCAGAATAGCGGATATAGTCATGATTCAATGGGTCAGGTCCACTTAATTTTTCTTTTGTTGATTTATAATCTTTACAATGCATTTGATTAGCAAAACGGAAAAAAGGAAAGTTTGGTGATTCCAGAGACGACTTATCATCCTACTGAATTAGAATTTACTGAAAAAATAAACTCCTATATGTTCAACTTTATACCTATTCACTAAACTCCTATACTCTAATAAATTCTAATTTAGTAGGATGATAACCTATTTTTTTATTATACCGCGGGTTACTTTTTACTTTGTTTGTTCTATTTAAAATTTCTCAATTCTTGCTTCAAATATGAATACTACGGCTGTAGTTTTATGAAAAAGCCAAAGCCCCTTATCGGATTTGAACCGATGACTTACGCCTTACCATGGCGTTACTCTACCGCTGAGTTAAAAGGGCCCTTTTGATTCAATTACTGAATTAGTAACTCTATGGATAAAACGGATCCATGTACATATATTATATATTTAAGTATATATACATAAGTCCATGCAGTACCTTCATAGTGGCTAGTGGCTTATTCTTGAATAATAAAATTGATTTATCTAGCAAGTCTAGCAATGAATTGTTTCAAAACCGATCAAAAAAAAATTCGTTTGATTGATACATGTACACCTATCTATTCGACATAGATATAGATTCAAGAAATTTAATCGAAAAATGTGATGAATAGATTCTACTTGTTCCCGAACGAACTTCTTATAGGAATAGAAAAATTTTTCGAGAACTTCTTGATCCCTCTTCTCTTATTTTTTGTTTCTTAATTTCCGTAGTGGGAGCCCCCTTTTCTTTTTATTTTCTGACGCACCACTCCCCGAAAGAATCCTACCTTCCGTATTATTTCTATATATATATCATAGCCCTTATTAATATTATTCTATTTTTATTAATTTCTATTATTAATAAAATAGAATACTGTTTTCATATTCATTTTATAAATTATTAATTTGATTCGTTATTGTATATACATATAGAATATATAAAATGAATTATGAATCAAAAATTTGTATGAAATTTTCATTTTAAATGATGAAAAACGGAAAGATGATGGATGTACTTATTGAATCTGTCGACTTTATTGACAATATTAAGAACCTATTCTTACAATGAGTAACGATGTAGGATGTTGGGTAAATATGCCCCCATCGTCTAGTGGTTTAGGACATCTCTCTTTCAAGGAGGCAACGGGGATTCGACTTCCCCTGGGGGTAGGGTACTACACTACAAAGGGAAGTTTTTTATATCATGTATTACGAATAAACCCCCAATGGGCTCTTCTTGGGTCTGGGTCGATGCCCGAGCGGTTAATGGGGACGGACTGTAAATTCGTTGGCAATATGTCTACGCTGGTTCAAATCCAGCTCGGCCCAACAATTCTCCAATATACCCCGAGATGGTATAACCCCCCTGTCCTTCAGAAATATCCGATACGTAGGAATAAGAATAAAAAGAATCAAAATTTTTGCTAGATCCCTTCTTTTTATTTCCCTGGGATTGTAGTTCAATTGGTCAGAGCACCGCCCTGTCAAGGCGGAAGCTGCGGGTTCGAGCCCCGTCAGTCCCGACAGATTCAATAAGTACATCAATCATCTTTCCCTTTTCTGTCAACAAGGGAACAGGAATAAAAATTTCATTCCCGAGGGGGTTATTTTTTCTTTCCCTTTTCGTTTCGCCATTCTCATTAAACAAAAAAAATAGGGGAATTTTAGTTAATTCAACTAGTACTGGTTGGTAGTAGAAAGACATATGTAAATTGGTATAATTGCTGGGAGCACGATAGTCAGTATTCCAAGAGATAATGAATCCGCTTTTTCGATGGAATAGAGGACTCTATGTTTCCCAAGCGCACATACAAAAATGGAA